GTTTTTTAACAGTCTGGGGAACGGAAGCAAAACGACCCTTTAGCCGTCCCCGAAAACGAGCTTCTTTTTTTGGACCCATTTCTAATGAACTTAAAAAAAAAAAAAGAAAAGTAAAAATTCAATTGGTTCGAGTTCTACAAGTTTTCAAAAAACGGTTTGTAGAACTTTCAGAAGAAAAAACAACATGGGTCATGAAACTAGTTAAAAACCTAATAATGAAAGAAGGTGCAAATTTCATAAACTCCGCTGTTTTATTTAAGCGGAGGGGGGTCAAAAAATATGAACCAAATGAAAACATAAAAGATTCCAAAATGAATAATAAGATTATACACAAATCGATCGTTCAAATTCGATCCAAAAATTTTTCAAATTATTCATTCATAGAAACAAAAAAGAAGGACCTTGCTAATAAGACAATCACAATTAGGACTCAAATCGAAGGAATCACAAAAGACAAAAAAAGAAAAATTCTAACTTGTGACAATAGATCGAAATCACAAAAAGATGTTTGGGAAATATTTAAAAGACAAAATATACGATTAATACGTAAATCACATTATTTTATGAAATTTTTCATTGAAAAAATATACAGAGATATCTTACTATCTACCATTAAGATTCCCAAGATTAATGCACAGGTTTTGCTTGAATCAACAAAAATGATCAATGGATCCATTTCAAACGATGAAGCAAATCACGAAAGAATTGAGAAAAAAAATCCAAATACAATAAACCTTATTTCGACTATAAATAAGTATTTTTATAATAAAAATAAAGATATTTATTTCGACTTATCTTCTTTGTCTCAAGCATATGTATTTTACAAATTATCACAAACCCAATTAATTAACAAGTATTACTTGAGATCCGTACTTCAATATCACGATACCTATCCTTTTCTTAGGGATATAATCAAAGATTATTGTATGATCCGAGGAATATTGGATTCCAACCCAAGACATAAGAAAATTAAGACTAAAAAGAATAAATGGAAAAATTGGTTAAAGGGGCATTTTCAATACAATTTCTCTCATCCTAAGTGGGTTCCCTTAGTCCCAGAAAAATGGCGAAATAGGGTCAACCAACATCGTACGATTCAAAAAAAATACTCAATAAACTTAGATAAAAAGGAAAAAACCCAATTAAATTCTTATGTACAAAAAAATGACTATATGCAAAATTCATTCATAAGTCAAAAAGAAAAATGGAAAAAACACTACGGGTATGACCTTTTTTCATATGATTATATAAATCATGGAGATAGTAGGGACTCAAATATTTCTGGATCAACATTACAAATAAATGAGGACAAAAAAATTCCATATAATTTCAATACACCTAAACTCGAATCCTTTTATGGATTAATAAGTCTAGCTATTAATGATTATACAGAAAAAGGGTATAGTACGCAGAAAAATGCGGATAGAAAATATTTTGATTGTAGAAGTCTTTATTTTTGTCTTAAAAATAATATTGACATTAAGGCCTGGACCGATACACATATCGATACCAAGATTCAAAAATATATTATAACCAAAACTAAAAATGATAACATATTTGAAAAAGAAGAAATTTTTTCTTTTCCAATTCATCACAAAATCAACTCATCTAATCAAAAAAAACATATTTTTGATTGGACAGGTATGAATCAAAAGAAGTTATATTATACAATATCAAAATCAAAGCCAACCCCTTGGTTTTTCCCAGAATTGGTGCTACTTTCTGATGCCTATAAGATTAAACCATGGATCATACCAATCAAATTACTTATTAATGAAATTAGTCAAAATGACAAAATTAGCATAAATAAAAAAAATCTCCCTACACTATCTAATAAAAATCCTAATAAAAATCAAAAAGAATATCTTGAATTAGAAAATTTCAGAAAAAAAAAAAACAAAAAAAGGGGCCGAGGGAATCTTGTATCAGATCTACGAAAAGAAAACGAAAAAAAAAATGTTGAAAAAGATTATCTCAGATCAGACATTGAAAATGGTAAAAAGAAAAAACAATCCAAGAACAAGAAAAAAAAAGAACTGCATTTCTTCCTGAAAAAGTATTTGATTTTTCAATTAAGATGGGCTAAGCGCTCGGATCAAAAAATGAAAAAAAACCTGAAAGTATATTCTTTCCTACTTAGACTGATAGATCCAATGAAAATGACTATATACTCAATTCAAAGAAAAGAGATACATCCGGATCTAACGTTGAGTCCAAATTTTCCAGAATTGACAAGAAAAGGAATCTTTATTCTCGAAACAATTAGTCTATCAAAGAATGGAAAATTTATTGGAAAATTTATTACATATCAAACTATAGGTATTTCATTGGTTGATAAGAGTAAGCACCAAACTAATGAAAAATACATAAAAAGGGGATATCTTAATAAAAAGAATTTTGGTGGAACTGTTGTACGACACAACAATATGTTTGTGAATAGAAAAAAAAATTATTCTGATTTCTTTGTTCCTGAAAATATTCTATCTCCCAGACGCCGTAGAGAATTGAGAATTCTAATTTGTTTAAATTCCCAGAATTGGAATGTTGTGTATAAAAACAAAAAATTTTGCAATCAAAACAACATACGAATACGAAACTGTAGACAATTTTTGAATGAGAACAAGCATTTTAATATAAATGCAAATAAATTAATCAAATTCAAATTGTTTCTTTGGCCCAATTATCGATTAGAAGATTTAGCTTGTATGAATCGGTATTGGTTTGATACCGATAATGGCAATCGTTTCAGTATGTCAAGGATACATATGTATCCGCGATTCTGAATTAATTAATTCAGAACAGAATAAGTTAATAGTAATCCTATGTATCACATGACATATTCGGAATAGTAAAGTAAAAAAAAAATATATGCATATCATGGATTTGATTAAATATCAATTCAATTAGATTTAGGAAGAAAATCTTTTTTTTTTAGGAACAAAATTTCTTTTGTGAACGCATAAATGTATCATCTCTTTCTATCCAAATCAAATGAAAAATTTGATTTGGATATTTATATTATAAAATTATATATAAAATAAAGTAGTGTATATGAATAAATACAAATTTTTGTGTGTACTAGATTAAAATGACTGGTATAATTTATAATTATTATTATTTTTCCTGCTCGATAAAATCCACAGAAAAGAAAAAAAAATAGAAAAATTGGTTTTTTATGATCAAAAATTCATTTATATCTGCTATTTCACAAGAAGAAAACCGTGGGTCTGTTGAATTTCAAGTTTTAGGTTTTACCAATAAGATACGGGGACTTACTTTACATTTGAAATTACATAAAAAAGATTTTTTATCGCAAAGAGGTCTACGAATAATTCTGGGAAAACGTCAACGGCTGCTGAATTATTTGTCAAAGAAAAATAGAGTACGCTATAAGAAATTAATTGATCAGTTGGATATCCGAGAGTCAAAAACTCGTTAATTTTCAATTTCAGATTGGTTTGAATTTTTTTATTAGTTATTAGGTTGTTCATTTTGATGAACCTCGTTTGATAAATTAATGAAATGGGATAACAAATTAAGGAAGAAAAGATATGACTGTACCGGCTACAAGAAAAGATCTCATGATAGTTAATATGGGTCCTCACCACCCATCCATGCACGGGGTTCTTCGATTGATCGTTACTCTAGATGGTGAAGATGTTATTGACTGTGAACCCATATTGGGCTATTTACACAGAGGAATGGAAAAAATAGCAGAAAATCGAACAATTATACAATATTTGCCTTATGTAACACGGTGGGATTATTTAGCCACTATGTTTACAGAAGCAATAACGGTAAATGCACCAGAACGCTTGGAAAGTGTTCAAGTACCTAAAAGAGCTAGTTATATTAGAATAATTATGCTAGAACTTAGTCGTATAGCTTCTCATTTGTTATGGCTAGGACCTTTTATGGCGGATATAGGTGCACAGACTCCCTTTTTCTATATTTTCAGAGAGAGGGAATTGCTATATGATCTATTCGAAGCCGCCACAGGTATGCGAATGATGCATAATTATTTCCGTATCGGAGGAGTAGCTGCTGATCCACCTTATGGATGGATAGATAAATGTTTGGATTTCTGCGATTATTCTTTAACAGAAATTGTTGAATATCAAAAACTTATTACACGAAATCCCATTTTTTTGGAACGAGTCGAAGGAGTAGGCATTATTGATGGAGAAGAAGCAATAAATTGGGGTTTATCAGGACCAATGTTACGAGCTTCTGGAATCCAATGGGATCTTCGTAAAGTTGATCCTTATGAGTGCTACAATAAATTCGATTGGAAGGTTCAATGGCAAAAAGAAGGAGATTCACTGGCTCGTTATTTAGTACGAATCGGCGAAATGGGGGAATCCGTAAAAATTATTCAACAGGCTTTAGAAGGAATTCCCGGAGGACCCTATGAGAATTTAGAAGGCAGACGCTTTAATGGAGAAATAAATTCCCAATGGAATAATTTTGAATATAGATTTCTTACTAAAAAACTTTCCCCGAATTTTGAATTGTCAAAACAAGAACTTTATGTGAGAGTAGAAGCACCAAAAGGAGAATTGGGAATTTATTTGATAGGAGATAGTAGCGTGTTTCCCTGGAGATGGAAAATTCGTCCACCGGGTTTCATAAATTTGCAAATTCTTCCTCAACTAGTTAAAAGAACGAAATTGGCTGATATCATGACGATACTAGGTAGTATAGATATTATTATGGGAGAAGTTGATCGTTGAAATGATAATTGATACAATAGAAGTACAAGCTATCAATTCTTTTTCTAGATCGGAATCCTTAAAAGAAGTCTATGGACTAATATGGGTCCTTGTTCCCATTTTAACCCTTATATTGGGAGTCACAATGGGGGTACTAATAATTGTTTGGTTAGAAAGAAAAATATCCGCAGCAATACAACAACGTATCGGTCCGGAATATGCTGGACCATTGGGAATTCTTCAAGCTCTAGCAGATGGAACCAAACTGCTTTTTAAGGAGGACCTTCTCCCATCTAGAGGAGATATGCGTTTGTTTAGCGTCGGGCCGTCTATAGCGGTCATATCAATTCTACTAAGTTATTTAGTAATTCCTTTTGGATATCGACTTGTTTTAGCCGATCTCAGTATAGGTGTTTCTTTATGGATCGCCATTTCAAGTATTGCTCCTATTGGACTTCTTATGTCAGGATATGGATCGAATAATAAATATTCCTTTTCAGGTGGCCTGCGAGCCGCTGCTCAATCTATTAGTTATGAAATACCATTAACTCTATGTGTGTTATCAATATCTCTACGTGTGATTCGTTGGAATATGAACTTTTCCTTCCTTTATATAAATAAAATGAGGAGGATTGAATATATTGAATTAATATTTTAATTTTTTTTATTCATTATTAGGTTCGATAAGTTAAACCGTATAGTCATCCGAGTCAAATAAAACTGCTTCAAAATTCGCAGTAAGAAGATAAAATCTCAGTCCCTATGTACAAGAATAAAGTCGAAGTAAACATAAATAGTGAAAACTGTTTACCCCAAGATTGATATTCTTTGATTAGTTTATCATATCTTGAAGCGGGTACAAAAGATCAACTGTATGGGGCTACTGTCTTGTATGTCTTACCATATTGGGGATCAATCAAAAATCAGTGGACAGTTAGAAACACCAAGGTACATAAAAGATTAGTAATGGAGATAATGTAAGATAATCAAAAAAAGAGATTTTTGCATCAATTTTTGGATAAAACGAATCATAATGAGGGCTTTAAGTTAGTAGAAATGATGAAGCAGTACTTCCACACGATTCCGATCTAGAGTATGCTCCTATTCACTGATTAAAGAAATGGCTATCAAAAACGAATTAATCTTTTATTTTTTTTAGTACCTTCCTCTGAGAAAGAAGACCAGGAAAAAAGGAAATGGAAGGCAATACAATAATAGAATGATAAAAAACGGATGAAAATTATAAAAGATTTTTCTTCTTTATTTCTTTTTTTTGCCATCCATATCTATACATACATAATTCTTATCATGAATTTTGAACTAATGCCTAATTCTTTATATTTATTGATATAACAAATATTTTATTAAAGGATTAAGTTATTACCAAACAAAGAGAAATTTAAATGATAATGGATGAGATAAATTCAGAAGCGCCTTTTTTTTACTCTAGCAGACGGAATTCCATTGGTCTAATTTTAGACTTTTCGATGTATCTTTATTCCATTCCGTTTATCATCCTGTTGATAATATCGAACAAGTCCTTACATTTATTTGTGGCCATAGAGGAGCCGTATGAAACTGAGGTCTCATGTACGGTTTTGGAATAGCGATTCTAACAGTGATGTTATTATCGACTATGATTATCTAACAGTTCAAGTACAGTTGATATAGTTGAAGCACAATCAAAATATGGTTTTTGGGGGTGGAATCTGTGGCGTCAGCCTATAGGATTTATAGTTTTTATTATTTCTTCTCTAGCAGAATGTGAAAGATTGCCCTTTGATTTACCAGAAGCGGAAGAGGAATTAGTAGCAGGTTATCAAACAGAATATTCGGGTATCAAATACGGTTTATTTTACCTTGCTTCTTACCTAAATTTATTAGTTTCTTCATTATTTACAACAGTGCTTTACTTAGGTGGGTGGAATTTCTATATTCCATATATATCCATTCCTGAACTTTTCGGCATAAATAAGATTGCTGGAGTCTTTGGAATGACAATTGGTATCTTTATTACATTAGCTAAAGCTTATTTTTTTCTCTTCATTTCTATCGCAACAAGATGGACTTTACCTAGGATGAGAATGGATCAGCTATTAAATCTTGGATGGAAATTTCTTTTGCCTATTTCGCTAGGTAATCTATTATTGACAACTTCTTCTCAACTTGTTTCTCTCTAAATAACCGAATAGGATAACGATATTCTAGATTCATAACAACTATCTCAAACAAGAGAAAGAAACATCAATTTAGTCATGGATATCCGCAATATGTTCCCTACGATGACCGGTTTTATAAATTATGGTCAACAAACAATACGAGCTGCAAGATATATTGGTCAAAGTTTCATAATTACCTTATCCCATACAAATCGTTTACCTGTAACTATTCAATATCCTTATGAAAAATCGATCACATCAGAGCGTTTTCGTGGTCGAATCCACTTTGAGTTTGATAAATGTATTGCTTGTGAAGTATGTGTTCGTGTATGTCCCATAGATCTACCTGTTGTTGATTGGAGATTTGAAAGGGATATTAAAAAGAAACAATTGCTTAATTACAGTATTGATTTTGGGGTCTGTATATTTTGTGGTAACTGTGTCGAGTATTGTCCAACAAACTGTTTATCAATGACCGAGGAATATGAACTTTCTACTTATGATCGTCACGAATTGAATTATAATCAAATTGCTTTAGGTCGGTTACCAATGTCAGTAATTGGGGATTACTCAATTCAAACAGTTATGAATTCAACTCAAATCAAAATAGACAAAGAAAAATTCCTTGATTCAAGAACGATTATCAATTACTAAGATTTTCTTTGATTTTCTTTGGATATAATGGATCCGCTTTTATTTGTATTGGTCAGAAACTACAAATAATAACTATTGATTGTTTGTTTTGTTGAGAATCATTCTTTTGTTTAAACTTAAGAATGGATTCTATTTTTCGTTATTTTTTCGAAATATAAAATTCCAACTAGTCTTTTTTCTTTCAGATAAAAAAAAAAAGGGCTTTCCTGGGCCATTTAGTAAGGTCATGAAATATTTCGACTTATTTATCGCTTATTTTACATAATGGATTTACCCGGACCAATACATGATATACTTGTAGTATTTTTAGGATCATTTCTTATATTAGGAAGTCTGTGGGTAGTATTACTTACCAATCCAATCTATTCTGCCTTTTCATTAGGATTGGTTCTTATTTGTATATCCTTATTCTATATTCCATTGAACTCCTATTTTGTAGCTGCCGCACAGCTCCTTATTTATGTGGGAGCCATAAATGTCTTAATCGTATTTGCTGTTATGTTCATGAATGGTTCAGAATATTCCAATAATTCCTATCTTTGGACCGTTGGAGATGGGGTTACGTCACTGGTTTGTACGAGTATTTTTTTTTCACTAATTACTACTATCTCAGATACGTCCTGGTACGGAATTATTTGGACTACAAGATCAAACCAGATTATCGAACAGGACCTTATAAGTAACGTTCAACAAATTGGAATTCATTTATCAACCGATTTTTATCTTCCGTTTGAATTTATTTCCATAATTCTTTTAGTTTCTTTGATAGGTGCAATTACTATGGCCCGTCAATAATAAATACTTAGAATTCACAAAATTCTTAGAATTCCATATTCTAAATCAAATGAAAAAATGAAAAGGGTTAAGGGTTTTATTTTAGTGAAATCTAATGCCAATAGCCTCTTTTTTCTGTAATTTCTCCATTCTAGTCAATTGAATCGGTTGACTTGTTATTCGTGTTGAAATGAATCTAGATTGATGAGGAATTAGTCAATGATGTTCGAATATGTACTTTTTTTGAGTGTTTATTTATTCTCTATCGGTATCTATGGACTGATCACAAGTCGAAACATGGTTAGGGCACTTATGTGTCTTGAGCTTATACTAAATTCGGTTAATATAAATCTCGTAACATTTTCTAATGTATTTGATAGTCGACAATTAAAAGGAGATATTTTTTCCATCTTTATTATAGCCATTGCGGCCGCTGAAGCAGCTATTGGGCTGGCTATTGTTTCGTCGATCCATCGTAACAGAAAATCAATTCGTATCAATCAATCGAATTTATTGAATAATTAGTAAAAATTATTAACATATATTTTATAAATATATAATATTATTATTATATTATATTTTTATTAATATTATAATTTTAGTAATTTATAGTGATCATTTGTTGGACAATTTTTATTAACATGCGGTAACTCGTATCATGTTATTGAAACGAAAATCAAAGTCCCCTGGTCCTTTCTTTCTCATGAACAGATTTAGAAATCTATTGATTCTTAAGATTTTGATAAACCATTGATTCGTCTGGTGCACACAATATAAATATACGACTCATTTACTACTGGTTTTACCAGATCGAAAATTTTTTATGTTCAAAACTGCAATTTATAGACCCAATGTCACATTCAGTAAAAATTTATGATACATGTATAGGGTGTACTCAATGCGTACGAGCTTGTCCCACAGATGTATTGGAAATGATACCTTGGGATGGATGTAAAGCTAAGCAAATTGCTTCCGCCCCAAGAACCGAGGACTGTGTAGGTTGTAAGAGATGTGAATCCGCCTGTCCAACAGATTTTTTGAGTGTCCGTGTTTATTTATGGCATGAAACAACTCGCAGCATGGGTCTATCTTATTGATACGTTATAAAAAACTCCACTTGAATCATTTGATTCCTTTTTACCGACAAAAGCCCGTTGCTCGAGAAAATATATTTTCTCGAGCAACGGGCTTTTTGCTCAATCCGTATCTTGTCTTTATCACGAGTTATTTCCCTTGGTTAACAATACTTGTTCTTTTGCCGATATCCGCGGGTTCTTCAATTTTATTTTTTCCTCATAGGGGGAATAAGGTATTTAGGTGGTATACTATATGTATATGCTTACTCGAATTCCTTCTAACAACCTATGTATTCTGTTATCATTTCCAATTGGACGATACGTTAGTTCAATTGGGGGAAGATTCGAAATGGATAAATATTTTTGATTTTCACTGGAGACTGGGGATCGACGGGCTTTCTATAGGACCTATTTTACTGACAGGATTTATCACCACTTTAGCTACTTTAGCAGCCTGGTCAGTTACTCGAAATTCGCGATTTTTCTATTTCCTGATGTTAGCAATGTACAGTGGTCAAATAGGATCATTTTCTTCGCGAGACCTTTTACTTTTTTTCATCATGTGGGAGTTAGAATTAATTCCTGTTTACTTACTTTTATCCATGTGGGGAGGAAAAAAACGTTTGTACTCAGCTACAAAGTTTATTTTGTACACTGCAGGGGGTTCCATTTTTCTATTAATTGGAGTTCTAGGTATGGGTTTATACGGTTCAAATGGGCCCACATTGGATTTTGAAAGATTAGCCAATCAATCATATCCCATGACATTGGAAATAATATTCTATTTTGGCTTCCTTATTGCTTATGCTGTCAAATCGCCGATTATACCCCTACATACATGGTTACCCGATACCCATGGAGAAGCACATTACAGTACATGTATGCTTCTAGCTGGAATTTTATTAAAAATGGGAGCCTATGGCTTAATTCGTATCAATATGGAATTATTACCACATGCTCATTCTATATTTTCTCCCTGGTTGGTGATCGTAGGGACAATGCAAATAATCTATGCAGCTTCAACCTCTCTTGGTCAACGCAATTTAAAAAAGAGAATAGCCTATTCTTCTGTATCTCACATGGGTTTCATAATTATAGGAATTGGTTCGATAACCGAAATGGGGCTCAATGGAGTCATTTTACAAATACTCTCTCATGGATTTATTGGTGCTGCACTTTTTTTCTTAGTGGGGACGAGTTGTGATAGACTACGCCTTGTTTATCTCGACGAAATGGGGGGGCTTTCTATCCCAATGCCAAAAATATTTTCCATGTTTAGTAGTTTCTCGATGGCTTCTCTTGCATTGCCGGGGATGAGTGGTTTTGTTGCGGAATTAGCAGTCTTCTTTGGAATAATTAGCAGCCCAAAATATCTTTTAATGCCAAAAATGCTAATTACATTTGTAATGGCAATTGGAATGATATTAACTCCTATTTATTTATTATCTATGTTACGTCAGATGTTCTATGGGTACAAACTATTCAACGTCCCAAACTCGAATTTTATGGATTCTGGATCGCGAGAACTATTTGTTTCAATCTGTATCTTTCTCCCTGTAATAGGGATTGGTATTTATCCCGATTTCGTTCTTTCGCTATCAGTTGACAAGGTACAAGCTATTCTATCTAATTTTTTTCATAAATAGTTTTCATTAATGAAACAGATAATGAGACAGAAAGCAAAGTCTTATATATAATCCTTTCGTTTTGAGTTCACTTAATATAATGCAAAAAAAGTGAGTTAGAATTGTTATGTATCTCGAGTTTTTAAGAACCCTTTGAATAAAGGAATAATTCAAAGGGTTCTTATCGCACGAGCTTTCGTTATATATGGGACAATGTTCTTATGTGTTCCTCGTGAAGTTTATTCAATTAGATTGTAGTGTGAATGAACCATAACTATGTAGACCTATTCCTAATAGATTGATTCCGAAATAGCATACCCAAATTATAAGAAATCCTATAGAAGCTACAAGTGCCGAATTCGTACCTTGAAAAGTTTGATTTGTTCTAGTATGTGAATAAATCGCGAATATGGTCCAAGTAATAAATGCCCAAGTTTCCTTGGGGTCCCAATTCCAATAAGATCCCCATGCCTCATTAGCCCATACTGCTCCAGAAAGAATACCTATAGTTAAAAAGATAAACCCTAAACTAATGACACGATAACTCCAATAATCCAAACGCTGAGTTAATTGATATTTGTGATAATTTCGAAATGAAAGAAAAGAGGTGTCTTTAAAAACATTTCTTTTTTCATTCAAGTAGTGGATCTCTCCAAAGAAAAATGACTTAATTAAAAAATTATTGCTTTTACAAAAAATATCGATGTTTTTTCGAAATGTAATAACTAGAAAAGCAACTGATAATAATGATCCGCATAAAAGAGATGCATAGCTCAATAACATCATACTTACGTGCATCATTAACCACCGAGATTGTAGAGCGGGTACTAATATTGACGATTGCTGCATTTCAGTTGAAAAACCCGATGTGGCGAAACCTTGGGTAAAAATAGCACTTGGTGCGGTTATTGCGCTTAAATAATTTTTATTATTCCGTATCTTGGAAATTATATGAATAATGGAAAAACTCCATGAAAGGAAGATTAATGACTCATATAAATTACTTAAAGGAAAATGTTTCGAAGAAATCCAACGAGTAACTAATAATCCTGTTATAGAGAAAAAAGTCACTATCATCCCTTTTTCCGACGAATCGCGCAATCCTATGATTTCATGAACTAATAAGTTCATCAAATGAATCATAATTACAATTGAAATAATCGAAAAAGATAGATGAGTTAATATATGTTCTAAAGTAGAAAATATCATAAACATAAATGGGGTTCCCATTATAGAATTGAAATCAGGAATTAAATACATTATAGAATATAGAATCTGTTGTGTTTCTTTTTTTATAGTATGCCGCCACTCGGACTCGAACCGAGATGCTCTAGCACTGCTTCCTAAGAGCAGCGTGTCTACCGATTTCACCATGGCGGCTTACTTGAAATAATAATAGTAAATCCATGGGGAATCGTCGAGATTCAAGGATTCTATATGGTTTAGGAAAGATTAGAATTGATAAATTAAATAAGGGCTGCTTGAAATTCATATTTGAATCCTCATTCACTAAGCCTTAGTTAGAATCATCGTGGATTCCGTTTTAACAATCTTAGTATATACTACTAAATATTCCCGGAACAGTTAGAACTTACTAGTTTTGTTCTCAATTGAGGTCCGAATTCCCCTTTTTTCATTTTTTTGTTTATTCATTTTATTTTAAATCCATGAAATCGGAGAAATGAAAAACGAATCGTACAAACAAAAAAATAGATTTGATCTTATCAATGAAAAAAATAAAATAGCTAGTCATTTTATATATATCACAATTTCAGTACGAAATTCAAGGTATTTTTCTAATGATTTCGATATCTTAGTATCATTATCATTAACTAGTCAAATTAAGAATTAATGAAGAATTCCTATTTCAAAATTAGAAATTCTAATTAATCAATATTCATGAATATAACTAATATAATATATTATATAATGTATAATACTCTTTGTTGTGTACATTTTGACAAATCAATGAATTCGCTTTTTATTTTAAATTAGGCATATAATAAAACAAAAGAGTTTCGATACCTATCGCAATTTACTGTACTTTTCATTCACAATTGATTCTATTTTTCTATTGTGAATGAAAAGCTTAGTAATAGGAAAAAACCATCTCACAAATAAAATAGACTATAATAAAAACTAGAATGAAAAAAAAAAAAGAATATTTAGAACCCAGTAGACAGAAAAACTCTTATTCTACATACCAGAGCAGCTAGTTCTAACTCCTATTAAGGAGTTCAATACATTAGTTAATGCAAATTTTGCATCTTCAAAAATTGGAAGTTGTTCGAATCATGAAGGTTTAGATTACTCCAATTTTTTTTACTTGCTTGTTTGTCGCACAAAAAAACTTTTTGAATTTCCGGTGGAAACCGATTTGGCTAAAGAAAAAGCTTTTATTGCAGCAAAATATCCCCTTTTCTTCCAAATATTTCTACGAATGCGTTTTTTTGATATAGAAGTACGTTTTTTTGGAACTGCCATTCAAAAAGAGTTACTAATTTTTATCGTTGTATGTGAAAGACATATATTTCTCAAATCAAAATAAATCATTTTTTTTCGTCATTTTTTATACTTAATTATGTCAATACATTTTACAAATAAAATATATAATTTATATATAAATATAAACGTGCATATCCCATATATCATATATAATATATTAGGAAAAAAATAGAATAAAGGGAGATCAAATTGAAAAGGAATTTTGATTACTATTAATTGATTAAGTTCAGAGTGACGCGTTTATTTGACTTCCAATTTCAACTAGTAACTAATCCGTTAAACAAAACATTCTTGACGAGAAAGACTTTTATTTTTAGTTATTTTTTATTTCAGTTCTATACAAAAAGAACAAAAAGAAGGATATTCTAGGATTTCTGATAAACATCTGTTTTCTTGTTGGATTAGAATCCAATCAATCAGTTCCGCATTGAGTTAGCTACAAATTAACAACTAGAATAAAATAAATAAGTCTTTTTTTTTCAGTCGATTTTTTGATGCTGATGCATACTATGATCCATATTTTGGTTAAGTACTTAACCGTTTTTTCTTAGTTTTTTTATACTATACGATATAGATCGACAGAATAGAATGGTAGTATAGTTGTAGAATAATTTTAAATCACATAATATCTTAATATTAATATATATCTTTCTTAAAATAAGATACTTCTTTAGATGTTTAAAGTTAATAACTAAGTAATCAATTTGACCTAGTCATTCTATTTGACCAACAAATTGTCACTTTTGTTTCCATATTTGAAAAAAAAAAGTTCGATTGTTCCTTTCGAAAGAGATAAAAATCGGTGAATCGGAAATAAAAAAAAAATGAAAATTTATTTTTTATGGAACATACATATCAATATGCATGGATAATACCTTTTCTTCCGTTTCCAGTTACTATATCAATGGGATTTGGACTTCTGCTTATTCCTACAGCAACAAGAAATATTCGTCGTATGTGGGCTTTTCCGAGTGTTTTTATGTTAAGTGTAGCTATGGTGTTTTCGGCCAATCTGGCTATTCAGCAAATAAATGGAAGTTTTATCTATCAATATCTATGGTCTTGGACTATCAATAATGATTTTTCTTTAGAATTCGGACACTTGATCGATTCACTTACTTCTATTATGTCAATATTGATTACGACTGTTGGAATCATGGTTTTTATTTATAGTGACAATTATATGTCTCACGATCAAGGGTATTTGAGATTTTTTGCTTATATGAGTTTTTTCAATATTTCTATGTTGGGATTAGTTACTAGTTCCAATTTAATACAAATTTATATCTTTTGGGAACTTGTGGGAATGTGTTCGTATTTATTAATAGGTTTTTGGTTCACACGACCGATTGCAGCAAGTGCTTGTCAAAAAGCTTTTGTAACCAATCGTATAGGGGATTTTGGTTTATTATTAGGAATTTTAGGTTTTTATTGGATAACAGGGAGTTTCGAATTTCGAGATTTGTTCGAAATAATGAAAAATTTGCTCCATTAT